TAAAAGATTTATGGATGAACTTAACAATTTGGATAATATATCCAAATCTATTCCTTCCTGATTGAAGAAAGGAATTCCTATGACTCCAACGAACAACGTAAATAAAACTAATACAAGCATCGGAAATAACATAGTATTGTCTGACTCATGGGGATATGAGAAAGTGTTTTTAGTGCCAAAACGAGTAATACTAATAAAAGGCTGCACCGTGCTTCTTACATTTTCGTTACTATTTTCATTACTATTAATTCGATATGTGTTTAAAAAATAAGTTTTTTCATTGTTTTTCGTCGTTAATAAATATAATAAACGCAAATTTTTTTTAATAATTTCGGGTCCTTCTTTATCTTTACCCCATAGAGACATTGAATAGAACGAACTGCTTTTTTTGCCACTGTAAGTTTGAAAATAAACGTTTAAATGTCCTTCAAAAGCAAGTAAATAGATCCGAAACATATAAAATGCAGTTAATCCTGCTGTGGACCAAGCTATTATTGCAAAAATAGGTGAATACAACCAACTATCATTAAGAATTTCATCTTTGGACCAAAAACAAGCAAGGGGTGGAATACCAGAAAGAGAAAGTGTACCCAATAAAAAAGCAGTTTTTGTAATTGGTACATGTTTTCTTAAACCGCCCATAAGAACCATATTCTGACTTTTATCTGGAGAATATCCAACAATAGCTTCCATCGCATGAATAATTGATCCAGATCCTAAGAACAACAATGCCTTCGAATAAGCATGAGTAATCAAATGAAATAAAGCAGCTCGATAAGACCCCATACCTAGAGCTAACATCATATAACCCAATTGAGACATTGTAGAATAAGCTAAGCTTTTCTTAATATCTTTTTGAGCAAGAGCTAAAGTGGCTCCTAAAAATAATGTTATTATACCTATCAAAGCTATTAGATTTAGAATGTAAGGTATAACTATGAAAAGAGGAAGAAGCCGAGCTACAAGAAAAATTCCTGCTGCTACCATAGTAGCGGCATGTATAAGAGCCGAAATGGGGGTAGGCCCTTCCATGGCATCAGGTAACCATACATGAAGTGGAAATTGGGCGGATTTAGCAACAGCGCCGGCAAATAATAGGGAGGCGCATAAAGTAACAAATAAAAAATTAACTTCATTATTAGAAACCAAGTTATTGAATATTTCAAACAAATCCCGAAATTCGAAACTACCTGTTATCCAATAAAAACCCAAAATTCCTAATAATAAACCAAAATCCCCGACACGATTAGTTACAAACGCTTTTTGACAAGCATTCGCGGCACTGGGTCGTGTGAACCAAAAACCTATTAATAGATAAGAACACACTCCAACTAATTCCCAAAAAATATAAATTTGTATCAAATTAGAACTAGTAACTAATCCCAACATTGAAGTATTGGAAAAACTCATATAAGCAAAAAATCTCAAATATCCCTGATCATGAGACATATAATTGTCACTATAAATAAGAACCATAATTCCAACAGTAGTGATTAATATCGACATAATAGAAGTAAGTGGATCAACCAAGCAGCCAAATTCTAAAGAAAAATCATTATTGATGGTCCAAGACCATACATATTGATAGACAGAATTATTATTTATTTGCTGAATAGAAAAAAGGGCTGAAAAAACCATAACTATACTTAATAATAAAACACTAGGAAAAGCCCACATACGGCGAAGATTTTTTGTTGCCGTTGGAAAAAGTAGAAGTCCTGTTCCAATTAAGATAGGAACTGGAAGTGGAATGAAAGGTATAATCCATGAATATTGATATGTATATTCCATAAAAAAATAAAAAAAAAAATTATCTTAATTAATTGTTTCTGAGTCACCGGTTCTTATTTCTTTTCTTTTGAAAGGGGTCGGTTAATAAAAAAAAATTAAGATATATAAAATAAAACTTAAATAGAATTTTCTAGCCTTAATTATTCTGAATCTTTCCAAACTACTTCAAATATTTAAAATCAAGAGGTTATAATTGGTCAAATGATATAAATAAGTCACTAGTGAAAAATAAATACGTATTTAATTTTATTAATATTGAATTGTTAATATTAAATTCAAATTTTTAAATAAAATTTTATGAAGATAAAAAATGAAAATTAGAATTTTCATTTTAATTATTACGTATTACAATAATTTTTTTATATCTATAGAACAAGGATAAATAATTATACCAAAAACAGTATTTGATATGAATCATAAAGCCCATAACTAAAACTATTTATTGTAATTCGGTTATTTAGAATCATTAACCAATTTGTTTTGTAACTCATTGTTTGTCTTCCATTACAATAAAAGCTATTTGTAGGAAATGCTATGATATCCAACACTTTAATTTTACGGAAAAAAAAAGGGGGCAAATAAAATGCCTTTAAATTATGTATTTTGTATCCTTTAACAGATTAACTACTAGTCTCATTTGATAATTAAAATTTTGTGGACTCTTTCTTCGAGCTTGAACAATTAAATTAATATTAAATTAATTAATATAATAGAAAAAATTATTAAAGTTTTTTTTTAATTAAGCGGGAGAAGGGTTGGGTTATTAAACTTTTAGATTTTTTTATTACATGTATAAATGTAACACGACGAAAATAGAAAGAAAACGAAACGGACAATCTTTCTTTTTTTTTTTTTTATTATTATTTTTTTTTTTATTTTATCAACTTCAATCTATTTGGCATAGTGTACCTTATCGTTCTTATTAATATTTTATGTGATTTTTAACCCCCCCTTTTTTTTTGGAGTCTAATTTAGAGAAAAAATAGATAGAGAATAGTAAAGAACAATTGATTTTGAACAATAGATGTCTTTCACATCCAACCGAAAAACCTATTATAACTTTTTAATGGCAGTTCCAAAAAAGCGCACCTCTATTTCAAAAAAACGTATTCGTAAAAATATTTGGAAAAGGAAGGGATATAGGGCAGCATTGAAAGCTTTTTCGTTAGCGAAATCTCTTTCTACCGGGAGTTCTAAAAGTTTTTTTTGTGTAACAAATAAATAATCTGAATCGTTCTAATAACTAATAAAGTAATATAATTTTGTTTATAGTTTATTTATAAGATTTATAAGTTATAAAAATGATAAATAATATTTATCAATTATAATTAATATTAACATCATAATAGTATAGTAAAAGATTAACATCATAATAGTATAGTAAAAGAATAAATATTAATATATAAGATAAATTACAATATAAACAATATACATTAAAAATAAAATAAATAAAAAAGAATTAGTCTCATAATGTTTTAATTTAAAACGAATATAAAATTGAATTTGTTTTACTTTAATTTGAAGCCAAATTTTTCTTTCGTTTCTGATCAAATTTTTCTTTCGTTTCTGATATAGATAAGAATTCTGTTGTCTACTGAATTCTAAAAATGAATGGTACTTTTTTGTTTGAAAAAAGGGTAAACGCAAGCGCAAGGTTTCGCCTTTCATTTTAGTATGTTTTATCATTTTCCGGATGGGGATTATCACTTTCCCCATCGCCCTTACTCAATAATAAAAAGAATTTTTTTTAGTTATATTTTTTATTTTATATTATAAAGAAGAGGTCGTTGAAACTAATTGATTAAGTTTAAAATGTTTTTTATAATCTTTTAAACCATTATTTTGGGTTTTAGAAATTATTATCACTATATAAATTCCTTAAACCCAATTAAATTAATATTAATAAAAGCCCCGTTTCCATTTTTAGGTAGTTATATGACGAATGCGCCAATTTTGAGTGATCTATTTTAGATCCTATGTTTCGATTGGAAGATCGATCAAGATATAATATATATATATTAATTAAAAAATAAAAAATTTATAAAATATTTTGAAGTACGGTACAATTTCTATACGAAATTTTTTTATATGATTGATACGACCATCCCAAATACCTAACTTAATGGGTTTGCTAAATCTTAACGCAAATTCTCTACACAACAAAAAATCCTAACGCAACCTAACTATGCAAATATTTACATAAATCTTTTGAGTGTATCGCTGAAATTGTGTTATATAAAAATTCTATTTTTTTATTAATCGATAAAATGCATTTTTTATTTTAGATTAATAAAATAAATGATAAAAGAAATTAATCATTAAAAAATGCAAACGAGGCAGAACATTTTTTTTACTTATATCCAGGGATTGAAGTAAAAATTATATAGTTACAACTGTTACATTTTAGTTTTAGGAGAGCATAAAGTAATAGTCTACGAAAAAATACATTGTTAGTTCAGTTAAATAAAATTGACATCCTAAAATACTAAATAACTAAATAAAAAAATACTAAATTAAATAACTAAATAAAAAGATAATAATAAGAAAAATCAATATTATTAACGTTAACGAAAACGTTTTAATCCCTAATTTTTAAACAAGTTTTTATTCATCAATTTGAATGGTTTCCTAAAAAAAAATATTGGATTGAATTAACTCCTTCAAGCTCGACGATTGAATAAAAATAGGTTATTATGATTTCGAATAAGCCGCTATGGTGAAATCGGTAGACACGCTGCTCTTAGGAAGCAGTGCTAGAGCATCTCGGTTCGAGTCCGAGTGGCGGCATGGCATCTTCTAAAAGAGTAAGTCCTATAATGAATTCAATTCCAATTCCAGATTTCAATTCCTATAATTGAGGGACGCCCTTATTAATTTAATAATTTTTATGATATTTTCAACTTTAGAGCATATATTAACTCATATATCCTTTTCGATCGTTTCAATTGTAATTACAATTCATTTGATAATTTTATTAGTCGATGAAATCGTAGGACTAGATGATTCGTCAGAAAAGGGGATGATAGCTACTTTTTTCTGCATAACAGGATTATTAGTTACTCGTTGGATGTATTTGAGGCATTTACCATTAAGTGATTTATATGAATCATTAATTTTTCTTTCGTGGAGTTTTTCCATTATTCATATTATTCCGTATTTTAAAAAACATAAAAACCATTTAAGCGCAATAACCGCGCCAAGTGCTATTTTTACTCAAGGTTTTGCTACTTCGGGTCTTTTAACTGAAATGCATCAATCCGCGATATTAGTACCCGCTCTCCAATCCCATTGGTTAATGATGCACGTAAGTATGATGGTATTGAGCTATGCAGCTCTTTTGTGTGGATCATTATTATCACTAGCTCTTCTAGTCATTACATTTCGAAAATTCATAAGGATTTTTAGTAAAAGCAATAATTTAGAAAATGAGTCAGTTTACTTTAGTGAGATTCAATACGTGAACGAAAGAAACAATGTCTTACGAAACACTTCTTTTATTTCGTCTCAAAATTATTACAGGTATCAATTGATTCAACAATTGGATCGTTGGAGTTATCGTATTATTAGTCTAGGGTTTATCCTTTTAACCGTAGGTATTCTTTCGGGAGCAGTATGGGCTAATGAAGCATGGGGATCATATTGGAATTGGGATCCAAAGGAGACTTGGGCATTTATTACTTGGACCATATTCGCTATTTATTTACATATTCGAACAAATAAAAATTTTGAAAGTGTAAATTCTGCAATTGTGGCCTCAATGGGCTTTCTTATAATTTGGATATGCTATTTTGGGGTTAATCTATTAGGAATAGGGTTGCATAGTTATGGTTCATTTACATTAACATCTAATTGAATAAAAGACTTGACGAATATAAACATAGGACGGCATACAGGTATATATACGAAAACTTCATGTAAACAATCAAGAACCATTTGAATCATTTCCATTACGTGATTCAAATGGTTCTCACAAATTCAAAAGATATCTAGTTATAATAGAATTCCAATTTATTTTTTTTACTTAAAAGAATATAAAAGACTCATTTTTTTATTGTACAATCAACCATTTTAAAAATCATGGGATTTCAGTTTCATTTTTTGGTTTACTCACAAAAACTATCGAAAAAAATAATTGGATATAATAGCTTCGACCTTGTCAACTGATAATGATAAAACGAAATCGGGATAAACACCAATACCTATTACAGGTAAAAGGATAGAGATCGAAACAAATAATTCTCGCGGTCCAGAATCAAAAAAATAAGAGTTTGGGGCATTAAAAAGCTTGTATCCATAGAACATCTGGCGTAACATAGATAATGAATAAATAGGAGTTAATATCATTCCAATTGCCATTACAAAAGTAATTAATATTTTTGTCATTAAAAGATATTTTTGACTAGTAAGTATTCCAAAAAAAACTAACAATTCGGCAACAAAACCGCTCATGCCCGGTAATGCAAGAGAAGCCATTGATAAGATACTGAAAGTCGTGAATATTTTTGGAATTGCGATAGCCATTCCGCCCATTTCGTCGAGATAAACAAGACGTATTCTATCATAACTCGTTCCGGCCAAGAAAAAAAGCGCAGCGCCAATAAATCCGTGAGAGATTATTTGTAAAATGGCTCCGTTGAGTCCTGTATCGCTTATAGAACCAATTCCTATAATTATGAAACCCATATGAGATACAGAAGAGTAGGCTATTCTTTTTTTTAAATTACGCTGACCGGGAGATGTTGAAGCTGCATAGATTATTTGAATTGTGCCTACTATAATCAACCAGGGAGAGAGTATAGAATGGGCGTGGGGTAATAATTCCATATTGATCCGAACCAATCCATACGCTCCCATTTTTAATAAGATTCCGGCTAAAAGCATACAAGTACTGTAATGTGCCTCTCCATGGGTGTCTGGTAACCATGTATGTAAGGGTATGATCGGTGATTTGACAGCAAAAGCAATAAGAAATCCAATATAGAATATTATTTCCAGTGCTACAGGATACGATTGATTAGCTGATGTTTCGAAATTTAATGTTGGTTCATTGGAACCATATAAACCAATACCCAAAACTCCCATTAATAAAAAAACGGAACTTCCTGCAGTGTACAAAATAAATTTTGTAGCTGAATACAAACGTTTCTTTCCCCCCCACATGGATAGAAGTAGATAAACTGGAATTAATTCTAACTCCCACATGATGAAAAAAAGTAAAAGGTCTCGAGAAGAAAATGGTCCTATTTGACCGCTATACATTGCTAACATCAGAAAATGGAATAGTCGGGAATCTCGAGTAATCGGCCGAGCCGCTAAAGTAGCTAAAGTTGTGATAAATCCTGTCAGTAAAATGGGTCCTATAGAAATTCCATCTATTCCCAATCTCCAGTAAAAATCAAAAAAATCGATCCATTTATAATCCTCTGTCAGTTGCATTAATGGATCATCCAATTGGAAACGATAACCGAATGCATAGGTTGTTAGAAGGAGTTCTATTATGCATATACCTATAGTATACCACCTAATTATCTTATTTCCTCTATGAGGGAGAAAGAAAATTAAGGAACCCGCGAATATTGGCAAAACTACAACTAGCGTTAACCAAGGAAAATTATTCATGGTAAAAACAAGATAAACTTGGACCAGAAAAACCCGTGCTCAAAATAAATAGTTTTTGAGCGCGGGTTTTTGTCGGTAAAGGTAAAAAAATCAAATGTATTCAAGTAGGGTTTTCTGGAACGTATTAATAAGCCAGACCCATACTTCGAGTTGTTTCATGCCATAAATAAACTCGAACACTCAAGAAATCTGTCGGACAGGCGGATTCACATCTCTTACAACCGACACAGTCCTCTGTTCTTGGAGCAGAAGCAATTTGCTTAGCTTTACACCCGTCCCAAGGTATCATTTCTAATACATCCGTTGGGCAGGCGCGCACGCATTGAGTACACCCTATACACGTATCATAAATCTTTACTGAATGTGACATTTGGATCTATAAATTTTTGAATGTCAGAAAGTTTCGATCTAGTAAACTTGTAAATGAATCATATATTTAGACACCAGATGAATCAATAATTTATCATAATTTTTCTAATCAATCTACTTCTGGATTGACTCATGCGATAGAGCCAAGATACTTTAATTTCTTACATTTTTGAAAACATGTATTATTACGTAATGTATGGTCATGGTAATTCTAATTTATGAATATTAGAATTTATATGATTAATACTACTTATTCAACAAATTCGATTGATTGATACGAGTTGATTTTCTGTTACGATAAATTGATGAAACAATAGCCGGGCCAATAGCTGCTTCAGCGGCTGCAATAGCTATAACAAAAATTGAGAAAATATTTCCTTTTAATTGGCGACTATCAAAAAAATCAGAAAATGTTACGAAATTCATATTAACCGCATTCAGTATAAGTTCAAGACACATAAGGGCTCTAACCATATTCCGGCTCGTGATCAATCCATAGATACCGATAGAAAATAAGTAGGCACTCAAAACAAGTACATGTTCGAGCATCATTGACCAACTCCTTATCAATTTCGATTCATTTCAATATGAACTGAACAACAATTCAACAGATTCAATTGACTAGAATAAAAAAAAGTACGGAACAAAGGCAGATTTTCTATTGTTAATAGAATAGATTGAATAATTTCTATTTTAGACATAAACAATCTTTAATTAAAGGGAAATAAATGTAATGTAATGTAATAAAACCGAACAGAGTTTAATGTGCATTGCTAATTCTATAAATTTTTTACTGTCGCGCCACGGCAATTGCACCTATCAAAGCGGCTAAAAGAATTATCGAAACGAATTCAAATGGAAGAAAAAAATCTGTTGATAAATGAATTCCAATTTGTTGACTATTACTTATCAAATCTTGCTCTATAATCTGGTTTGATCTTGTAGTCCAAATAATTCCGTACCATGACGTATCCGTAATAATAATCATGAGTAAAACAAAAATACTTGTACAAACTGGCAAAGTAACCACATCCCCAATGGTCCAAAGATTCAAATCTTTGTAATATTCTGAACCATTCATGAACATCACAGCAAATACGATTAAAACATTTATAGCTCCCACGTAAATAAGGAGTTGTGCAGCAGCTACAAAATAAGAGTTTAATAGAATATAGAATAAGGATATACAAACAAGAACCAGTCCCAATGAAAAGGCAGAATAAATGGGGTTGGTAAATAATACCACCCCCATACCTCCTAGTATAAGAACCGATCCCAGAAAGACTAAAAGAAAATCATGTATTGGTCCGGGCAAATCCATTATATGTAAAATAAGAGATAAATAAATAGAAATGTTTTTCATGACCTTATTGAGACCCGACCAGAAATTTTTTTTTTTATGATTTTTGAGCAATTCCTAATTTAATCCTAAGTAAATAAATACTAAGGGATATGAATAAATGTGAGTACTATTATTGGACTAATTTCATTCTTTATCTGAAAGAGTCGTTCTAATTCTAAACGATATATTTAAAAAAAAAATTATGGATATATTAATTAATGGATTTTCAATCCAAATTAAGACGCGTTTCTTACCAACCAATCAATAGTTGGTATTTGTAGTTATTGACCAAACAACACGAAAGAAACCTAAATTCCTTCTATATTAGTTATTAGTAAAGTAATTATAAATTATTCGTTAATAAGAGATTTACTTATTTATTTGAGGCGAATTCAAAATTGTTCGAATTGTATAATCGTCAATTACTGACATTGGTAAACGACCCAAAGCAATTTGATTATAATTCAATTCGTGACGATCATAAGTAGAAAGTTCATATTCTTCAGTCATTGATAAACAATTCGTTGGACAATACTCAACGCAATTACCACAAAATATACAGACTCCGAAATCAATACTGTAATTAAGCAGCCGTTTCTTGCGAATATCAGTTTCCAATTTCCAATCAACAACGGGTAGATCTATAGGACATACACGAACGCATACTTCACAAGCAATACATTTATCAAATTCAAAATGGATTCGACCGCGGAAACGCTCCGCGGTGATTGATTTTTCATAAGGATATTGAATAGTTACGGGTAAACGATTTGCGTGGGATAAAGTAATCATGAAACTTTGACCAATGTACCTTGCAGCTCGTACTGTTTGTTGACCATAATTCATGAACCCAGTTACCATAGAGAACATATCGTTAATATATATATGAATAGTTTTATGTTTGTTTATTTCTCTTGTTTGAGACACGTTGTGAATATAGAATGTTACTTTACAGTGAAAAGAGTTGGAAAGAAGTTGTTAATAATAGATTACCGAGAGAAATAGGTAAAAGAAATTTCCATCCAAGATTCAATAGTTGGTCCATTCTTAGCCTCGGTAAAGTCCATCTTGTTGTGATAGGAATGAACAAGAACAAATAAGTTTTAGCTAATGTAATAAAGATACCAATTATCGCTCCAAAAACTCCACATGTTTTATTTATTTCAAAAAGCTCAGAAACATATATGTCCGGAATAGATATATTCCAACCTCCCAAGTAAAGAACTGTTACAAATAATGAAGAAACCAATAGGTTTAGATAGGAAGCAACATAAAATAACCCAAATTTTATACCCGAGTATTCGGTTTGATAACCTGCTACTAACTCTTCTTCTGCTTCTGGTAAATCAAAAGGTAATCTCTCACATTCTGCTAGGGAAGAAATAAAAAAAATGATAAACCCTATAGGCTGACGCCACAAATTCCATCCCCAAAAACCATATTTTGATTGCGCCTCAACAATATCAATTGTACTTGAACTGTTAGATAATTATAGTCGGTGATACCATCACTGTTACCATCGCTATTACAGAACCGTACATGAGATTTTCACCTCATACGGCTCCTTGAAGGCCAGAAATAAATATAGGGACCGCGTCAGTATTCTTTTTTGAATCTTGATATGTTTGTAGGATGGATAACTATCGGCCGGTCCCAAATTAGACCAATTGAATTCTGTCTGTTATAATTATTTTAATTCAAAATTAAATAAAAAAAGTACTTCTGAATTGATCTCATCCTTTCTTTAATTTAATAATTTCAATAATAATTTCAATTCTTCTTTGTTCAGTAATAACTTAACTGTTCAATAAAATACTTCTTGTAAAAATATCAATAACCCGTTGGTTTCACGTACGAAAAAAAAATTCTATATTAATTAATGAATTATGACACAAATTATATATCTATTAATATGTATATGGGAAAGAATAAAAGTAACAAAGAATAAATAAAGTATATCTTTATTTTTTTTTTTTTTTTCGTTCCTATTCTTCTTTCTATTTCTGAGAAAAAGAGGGCTTTCAAAATAAAGTAAAGGATTATTTCGTTTCGAATAGTTATTTATTAAATCGGTGGATAGGAGTATACTCTGGATTGGAATCGTGTCATGGGGAGTACTGCCTGATCATTTCTACCAACTTAAAGCCCCAATTAGTATTCTTTGTTTGTATATTATGTAAAAATGTCCTTTTGGAGAATTTACATAATCTCCATTACTAATCCTTTACATATGTTCGTGTTTCTAACCATCCACTCGTTTTTGCTCAATCCCCCGTTATGCTAATACATAAAAATGATAGTGAAAACTCAATACGGTTGATCTTTTGAACCCGCTTCAAGTCAGGATGACTAATCAACCAATCTTGGGGGAAACGGTCTCTTCTGTTTATGTTTATTTCCGCTTAACTCTCTAACTCTTATACATAGAAAATGAGAATCAATCTTTTTACTGCGAATTTATATATAAGCTGTTTTCTTTCACTCATATAACTATTTGATTTAGTTCATCAACCCGAATAATGAATAAAAAAAAATTAAGATATCTACTCAATCCATTCCAACCCTTTCCTTGAAAGGAAGGAATAGAGAAAAGTTTCTGTCTATGTATCAACGAATCGCACGTAGAGATATTGATAACACACATAAAGTTAATGGTATTTCATAACTAATCGATTGAGCAGCAGCTCGTAGACCGCCTAAAAAGGAATATTTATTATTTGACCCGTATCCCGACATAAGAAGTCCAATTGGAGCAATACTGGAAATGGCAATCCATAAAAAAACACCGATATTGAGATCCGCTAAAACAAGGTGATATCCAAAAGGAACTACTGAATAGCTTACTAAAATTGATATGACTGCTATGGATGGCCCGATACTGAATAAACGAGTATCCCCCCTAGATGGAAAAAGATTTTCTTTGAAAAGTAGTTTTGTCCCATCTGCTAGAGCTTGAAGAACTCCCAAAGGGCCGGCGTATTCAGGTCCAATACGTTGTTGTATCCCTGCCGATATTTCTCTTTCTAACCATACAATTACCAGTACGCCTATTGTGATTCCCACTACAAGAGTCAAAATAGGAACAAGAACCCATAGAATTCCATAAACCTCTTTAAAAAATTCTAATCTAGAAAAAGAATCGATATCTTGTACTTCCGGTGTATCAATTATCATTTCAACGATCAACTTCTCCCATAATGATATCTATACTACCTAGTATCGTCATAATATCAGCCAATTTCATTCTTTTAACTAACCGCGGAAGAATTTGCAAATTGATAAAACCCGGCGGGCGGATTTTCCATCTCCAAGGAAAACCACTCTGATCCCCTATGAGAAAAATTCCCAATTCTCCCTTTGGGGCTTCTACTCTCACATAAAGTTCTTGTTTCGGCAATTCAAATGTAGGAGACGGCTTTTTACTAATAAATCGATATTCAAAATCATTCCATTCCGGATTCCTTTCTCTATCAAAGTATCGTATTTCTAAATTCTCATAGGGTCCCCCTGGAATTCCTTCCAGGGCCTGTTGAATAATTTTTACGGATTCTATCATTTCACCAATTCGGACTAGATAACGAGCCAATGAATCTCCTTCTTTTTGCCACTGTACTTCCCAATCAAATTCGTCGTAACATTCATAATGATCAACTTTACGAAGATCCCATTGTATTCCGGAAGCTCGCAGCATTGGTCCCGATAAACCCCAATTTATTACTTCCTCTCTACCAATAATGCCTACTCCCTCGACTCGTTCTAAAAAAATAGGATTTCGTGTAATAAGTTTTTGATATTCAGCAACTCTTGTTAAAAAATAATCGCAGAAATCCAAACATTTATCTATCCAGCCATGAGGTAGATCGGCCGCTACTCCTCCGATACGAAAATAATTATGCATCATTCTCATACCGGTGGCAGCTTCGAATAGATCATATACTAATTCTCTTTCTCTGAAAATATAGAAAAAGGGAGTTTGTGCACCAATATCCGCCATAAAAGGACCGAGCCATAACAGATGAGAAGCTATACGACTCAACTCCAACATAATTATTCTGATATAGCTGGCTCTTTTAGGTACTTGAATATTTCCCAACTGTTCCGGTCCGTTTACAGTTATTGCTTCTGTGAACATAGTAGCTAAATAATCCCACCGTGTTACATAAGGCAAATATTGTATAATTGTTCGATTTTCCGCAATTTTTTCCATTCCTCGGTGTAAATAACCCAATATTGGTTCACAGTCAATAACATCTTCACCATCTAGAGTAATGATGAGTCGAAGAACACCATGCATTGATGGGTGGTGGGGGCCCATATTGACTATCATGAGGTCTTTTCTTGTAGCCGGTATATTCATAGGTTTTTCCTCGATTCATTCTTTCATGAATTGCTGAAAACGAAAAAAAGTTCATTAAAATTCAAGATCTAATAAATCAAATAATTCAAAATGCCTTTATAAAAATCAAATTAACGAGTTTTTGACTCCCGAATATCCAACCGATTAATTAATTCTTTATAACATATTCTATTTTTCTTTGACAAATAAGACAGTAATCGTTGGCGTTTTCCCAGAATTTTACGTAAACCTCTCTGAGATAAATAGTCTTTTTTGTGTAATTGTAAATGTGAAGTAAGTCTTCGTATCCTATTGGTGAAACTAACTATTTGAAATTCAACAGATCCTCTGTTTTCGTCTTTTTCTTCTTGTGAAATAACTGAGATGAATGAATTTTTTACCATAAACTGAAATCTTCTCTCCCCCCCTCTTTTTATTTTAAGATATTTTTTATTGATAGATATCTTTATTGATCAGTAATAATAATGCCCCTAATTTTTATTTGGTATATACAAAAATTTGTATTTCGTTATTAATTTCTAATTTTTTTAATTTAATAAAACTTACTCAATCCTATTTTCATTTTAAAATTGAATTTGAAAGGGGATACAAAAGTATGGTTGGTTTCTTCACTCACAAAAGATAAAAGTTTAGACCTAAAATAATAAAATTTTGTTCATTCTAGATCTAATTGATATGTCATTGAATTAGTATCATGTATCAGAATGGAATGTAAGACAATGTATGCGTGCATCTCTTTGTCGTCATAGACCAGATATGTTATGGGAAATATAGGAAAAATGTACTATTAATGAATTTTCAATCGCGGATACATACGTATCCTTACCATACTGAAACAACTGCCATTATTGGTATTAAACCAATAACGATTCATACAAGCTAAATCTTCTAATCGATAATTGGGCCAAAGAAATAGCTTTAATTTTATAATTTTTTTTTTATATTTTTTGCTTTTATCCACAACTTGACTGTTTACCTCATTCCCATTACAAAAAGATGCCTTTCTATGTCTATTCTTAGAATTTAAACAAATTAGAATTCGCAATTCTCTACGACGTCTAGGCGATAAAATATTTTCAGGAACAAACAAATCATAATTTTTTTTATATCTATTTCCAGTCATCTTTTGATGTTTTGTAATGACTTCATCAGAATTCTTATCAACATGTTTTTTTTCTCGGTATCTTTGATTTATTTGATGTTTACTTTTATGAACTAATGAAATACCGAGGGTTTGATACATAATAAATTTTCCATCATTTTTTATAGCTAGACGAATTGGTTCAATAATCAAAAATCCCCTTTTAATAAATTCTGTAAGAGTTACATCTTTCTGAATCGTCAAAATATCCAGACTCATTTCGCCCCTTTGAATAGAGGATATAGTAATTTCTCTTGGATTTATCAGTCTAAGCAGGAGACAATATACGTTGATGTTATTGATTATTTTTTTATTTAAAGAATCATCCCATCTCAATTGAAAATACAAATACCTTTTTAGGAAGAAATCAAACTCCGCTTTTGTATTGATCTTGTATTGCTTTTTATTTCTATGTTTTTTCATGTCCGATCCCGTATAATCTTCTTCAACATCTTTTTCTTGGTTTGAAAGAGCTGATTTAAGATCTGCTTGGCCCGTGGATTCTTTTTCTCCTTGATTTCGGTTTTCTAATTCAAGAGATTTTTTTTCATTCGACGATATTGATATAAAAGGATCTCTTTTTTTATTTCCAGTGATGCTTTTGTTTTCACTAGCATTTTTTTTTATATTAGAATTAAAAAGTAGTAATTTAATTGGTATAACCCACGGTTTCATTTTATACGTATTATAAAGTCTCACAAATTCTGGCAAGAACCAAAGTTCCAGATTTGATATGGGACGACTTAGTATTTCTTCATTCATTCCCATCCAATCCAAAAGGGGTTTTTGATTGGATAGGTTGATTTTTTGGTCTTGCTGAAGTGTGAGATAAAAAAGACCCTTATTATTGATTTTATCAATTATTTGATACTTATTAACCCTAGTCTTAGTATATTTATTACTGTTAGTGTCAGTATCAATATTGATCCAGGCCTCAATATCGACCTTCGTTTTAAGACAAAAATCGAGAATTCTCCAATCAAAAAATTTTCTATCCGTATTTTTATCCATATCTCGAATATCATCTTCTACCATATTAAATGATTTTTGTTTATGTGTGTTGTAATTATAAAAAATATCTTGGTTAGTTTTTACTTGTAATGGTGATCCATAAATTGAAGAGTACTTCTTAGTTTCAGAATTTATAGATTTATATGCTAAAAGATCATATCTATATTGTTTTTTAAAATTATCCTTTTGATTCAATAATAAATCCGTTTCAATTTTTGTTTTTTTTTCGTAGTGAAGTAATTCATCTTTTTCATATAAATCACACAAATCTTTATATAAATCTTTATTTTGAGCTATACAGTTCAATATATTTCGCCATTTTTGTGGTACTACTCTAGACCATTTAATTTGAGATACATCACATTGATATTGATAATGACTCCTTAACCAATTTGTCCATTGATTCATTCCAGAATTGCGAAGATTCTTAGGTCTTAATTCGGAATGAAATAGTTCTTGTCTTACAACAAAAAAATCCTTTATTTCATTCTTAAGAAAAAGGGGGGTTCCATTATATTGAAATACGGATTTCAATTTCTCTAACTTAATAAGTTGGGTTTGTGATAATTTGTAAAATACATATGCTTGTGAAAAGTAAGATAAGTCAAAAAAAGTCTTTGAATTCTTTTGACTAAGACTAATATTAGTATTAGAAAGTGACTCTTTTATAATCGAAATAAATTTAATTAAACTTTGATTTGTTTTATTAATTCTTTCTTGATTTGCTTCATTACTGTTAATGTTTTTATTAATAATTTTTTTTGTTGATTCAAGAAAAAGTTGTGTATTGATACTAGGAATATTAATCATAGATAGAAAGATATCTATGTATATCTTTTCAATGAAAAATATTATAAAATAATGGGATTTACGGATTAATCGAGCAGTTCTTCTTTTTAATATCTGCCAAATATTTTTTTGTGATTCCAATCTTTTATCATCATAACTTATTTTGTTAGAACTCAAATTTCTATCTGAAGTTATAAATCCCTTTTTCTTGTCTTTTGTAATTTTTTCTATTTGATTTATGATTGTGTTTATTCTATCAGTCAGATCTTGCATTTTTTTTTCTGTTAATGAATAATTTGTCCAATCCTGAGATCTAATTTGAATGGACGATTCCTGAATCATCCGATTACTGATTATTGAATCTTTTTTAATTTCACTCAATTCATATACTTCTATTTCTCTCAATCCAAATAATATAATTGGGTTTATTTTTGAGAGTTCTTTTATTATTTCTTTTATAAACAGAATGTTTTTAATGATCCATTTTTTTGGTTTTTTTGAGACATTTAGAAACAATTTTGTTTGTTCTTTAAAAATTCCTAGAATTATAAAACATTTCTTTTGCAATTTTTTTATTTTTTTTTTTAGTTCTTTTAAAATCGGTTCAAAAAATGAAAGTTTTTTTCTGGGAGAACCAAAAGGTAGTTCAGCTTCCATTCCAAAAATTGTTAAAAAACAAAAATCATTTTTTTGACCTTGCTTTTTCATTGGATCGTTATAAGGGGCTCGTAACTTAGATCTGTGCCAAGGTTTAAGACGAAAAGGAAATAGGATCTTGATCTGAATGCCGTCTGTTAACCAGTTTTTTGGAAATTCTTTTTCTGATAATTGAACGCCGTTATAGGTACATTTAACATGCATTTCTCTATTCCAATCCTTTAAGTCCTCATACCATTCCGGAAATTGAAATAATAGTATACGGACGATATTTTTAGCTATTATCAATGAAGGTAATATAATATATTTTCTAAGAATTGATTGGGTTACTAATAAAAAACCTCTCATTACTTGAGCAAGTAAAATACTATCCCAGGCTTCCGCTATTTGTATACGCACTTTCTCCTTTCTTTTGTCTTCTTCT